ACAATTCGAACAATTTTAAATTCACCGAAAAAAAAATAAAAAAAATATATAAAAATATATATATAATATCTATAAGTAAATCCTTTGATTAAGGATAAAGATAAAGAGTAATTTCCAATTAGTAAGTTTCCGTTTTGATCGAAAGAAATGCCGTTTCTTTCGTTTATTTTGTTTAGTCACTAACTACAAATTCCAACTATTGATTGGTTGGTTTGTGCTTCAATTTGGATTGAAAATCTCTGAATACTGAATATGAATATATCTGTAATTATTTCGAAATCTAAAAAAATATATATAGTTTCGAACCACTCTTTAAGATAAAGAATGATATTAGTCCAAGAACTGTACCTACATCAATTCACATTCCTTAGCATTTAGATTTAATTCAATTAAGAACTTTTCAGAAAAAATTTTTTCCTGGTGAGGTCAATAAGGTCATGAAAAAAATTTCGATTTATTTATCTATTTACATATAATGGATTTGCCCGGACCGATACATGATTTTCTTTTAGTCTTTTTGGGATTCAGTCTTATATTAGGAGGTGTAGGAGTAGTATTACTTACCAACCCAATTTATTCTGCTTTTTCGTTGGGACTGGTTCTTGTTTGTATATCTTTATTCTATATTCTATCAAACTCTCATTTTGTAGCTGCCGCACAGCTCCTTATTTACGTGGGAGCCATAAATGTTTTAATCATATTTGCTGTCATGTTCATGAATGGTTCAGAATATTACAAAGATTTTAATCTTTGGACCGTTGGAGATGGGGTTACTTTGTTGGTTTGTACAGGTATTTTTGTTTCACTAATGACTACTATTCTGGATACGTCATGGTACGGGATTATTTGGACTACAAGATCAAACCAGATTATAGAGCAAGATTTGATAAGTAACAGTCAACAAATTGGAATTCATTTATCAACAGATTTTTTTCTTCCATTTGAACTCATTTCGATAATTCTTTTAGCTGCTTTGATAGGTGCAATTGCTGTGGCTCGCCAGTAATAAATCTTTCGAACTAATAACCGAAATACAAATTAAACTTTGTTCTGCGTTATCACATCCATTTCTCCTCACTTCAATTTTATTTGAAGATTGTTTATGTCTAAAATATAAATAGAAATTCTTTTATTCAATCTATTACCAAACTTTTTATATTCTATCTAGTCAATTGAACCCATTAAATTGTTTTTTATCTTGAAATGAATCGAAATTGATAAGGAGTTGGTCAATGATGCTCGAACATGTACTTGTTGTGAGTGCCTATTTATTTTCTATCGGTATCTATGGATTGATCACAAGTCGAAATATGGTTAGAGCCCTTATGTGTCTTGAACTTATACTGAATGCAGTTAATATAAATTTTGTAACATTTTCTGATTTTTTTGATAGTCGCCAATTGAAAGGAAATCTTTTTTCAATTTTTGTTATAGCTATTGCAGCCGCTGAAGCAGCTATTGGACCAGCTATTATTTCCGCAATTTATCGTAACAGAAAATCAACTCGTATCAATCAATCAAATTTGTTGAATAAGTAGTATTGTATTAATAAGCAGTATTAATCATAGAAATTATAATATTTATCAAGTCGAATTAACATGGATGGTACATAACGTATTGATCGTGTTTACAAAAAATGCAATAAATCAAAGGATCTTGGACCTCTCGCATGAGCCGATCCGGAAGCAGATTAATTCTGGTAAATCATTGATTCATCTGGTGTCTAAATATATGTATAATTCATTTACAAGTTTACTAGATCGAAAATTTATGATGTTCAAAAATTTATATATCCAATGTCACATTCAGTAAAGATTTATGATACATGTATAGGGTGTACTCAATGTGTCCGAGCCTGCCCCACAGATGTATTAGAAATGATACCTTGGGACGGATGTAAAGCTAAGCAAATTGCTTCTGCTCCAAGAACAGAAGACTGTGTTGGTTGTAAGAGATGTGAATCCGCCTGTCCAACGGATTACTTGAGTGTTCGAGTTTATTTATGGCATGAAACAACTCGAAGCATGGGCCTAGCTTATTGATCCCTTTCACAAATCCCACCTGAATACATTTAATTTTTTTTTTACCGACAAAAATCCCCCTGCTCGAAAAAATATATTCTATTTTTTTTTTCGAGCACGGATTTTTCTGGTCAAAGTGTATCTTGTTTTTACTACGAATTATTTTCCTTGGTTAACAATAGTGGTAGTTTTGCCAATATTCGCGGGTTCTTTAATTTTCTTTCTACCTCATAGAGGAAATAAGATAATTAGGGGTTATACTATATTTATATGCGCAATAGAACTCCTTCTAATAACTTATGCATTCTATTATCATTTCCAATTGGACGATCCATTAATGCAATTGACGGAGGATTATAAATGGATCAATTTTTTTGATTTTTACTGGAGATTGGGAATAGATGGACTTTCTATAGGACCTATTTTGCTGACAGGATTTATCACCACTTTAGCTACTTTAGCGGCTCGGCCGGTTACTCGAGATTCCCGATTATTCCATTTCCTGATGTTAGCAATGTATAGCGGTCAAATAGGATCATTTTCTTCTCGAGACCTTTTACTTTTTTTCATCATGTGGGAGTTAGAATTAATTCCCGTTTATCTACTTCTATCCGTGTGGGGGGGAAAGAAACGTTTGTATTCAGCTACAAAGTTTATTTTGTACACTGCAGGAAGTTCCGTTTTTTTATTAATCGGAGTTCTGGGTATCGGTTTATATGGTTCCAATGAACCAACATTAAATTTTGAAACATCAGCTAATCAATCTTATCCAGTAGCACTGGAAATAATATTCTATATTGGATTTCTTATTGCTTTTGCTGTCAAATCACCGATTATACCTTTACATACATGGTTACCAGACACCCATGGAGAGGCACATTACAGTACTTGTATGCTTCTAGCCGGAATTTTATTAAAAATGGGAGCGTATGGATTGGTTCGGATCAATATGGAATTATTGCCCCGCGCTCATTCTCTATTTGCTCCCTGGTTGATTATAGTAGGTACAATTCAAATAATCTATGCAGCTTCAGTATCTCCCGGTCAACGTAATTTAAAAAAAAGAATAGCCTATTCCTCCATATCTCATATGGGTTTCATAATTATAGGAATTGGCTCTATAAGTGATATGGGCCTCAATGGAGCCATTTTACAAATAATCTCTCATGGCTTTATTGGCGCTGCACTTTTTTTCTTGGCGGGAACGAGTTTTGATAGAATACGTCTTGTTTATCTCGACGAAATGGGCGGAATGGCGATCCCGGTTCCAAAAATATTCACGACTTTCAGTATCTTATCGATGGCTTCCCTTGCATTACCGGGGATGAGTGGTTTTGTTGCAGAATTAATAGTATTTTTGGGACTAATTACCAGCCAAAAATTTTTTTTAATAACAAAAATACTAATTACATTTGTAATGGCAATTGGAATGATATTAACTCCTATTTATTCATTATCTATGTTACGCCAAATGTTCTATGGATACAAGTTTTTTAATGCTCCAAACTCTTATTTTTTTGATTCTGGACCGCGAGAGTTATTTGTTTCGATCTCTATCCTTTTACCTGTAATAGGTATTGGTTTTTATCCGGATTTCATTTTATCACTATCAGTTGACAAGGTCGAAGATATTATATCTATCTATTTTTATAGATAATTTTCATGAATAAAATCAAAAATCAAACAGCAATCCTATACTATAATAATAATAGGATGTTTTAAAAAATTCGTTGTACAATTAAAAAAACAATAAAATAATAAGTATTTTTTCTTCTCTTAAGTTTCACTTTAACTTAAGTTAAAAATAAAAAAATGAATTAGACTTTTAACCAGATATGGTTGGCCTTTGTAAGAACCTTTTGAATCACTACTTTGATTCAAAAGGTTCTCGAAGGCTTACACAATGTTTTCTTATATATATGCTGTCCCATGTTTGCTTGTGTTCGTTAGGTTCTTTCTTCAGTTAGATGTTAGTGTAAATGAACCATAACTATGTAGCCCTATTCCTAATAGATTGACCCCAAAATAGCATATCCAAATTATAAGAAATCCCATCGAGGCTACAATTGCGGAATTTACACCTTCAAAATTTTTATTTGTTCGAATATGTAAATAAATCGCGAATACGGTCCAAGTAATAAATGCCCAAGTTTCCTTCGGATCCCAATTCCAATATGAGCCCCATGCCTCATTTGCCCATACTGCTCCCGAAAGAATACCTATGGTTAAAAAGATAAACCCTATACCAATAATACGATAACTCCAATGATCCAATTGTTGAATCAATTGAGATCTATAATAATTCCTAGAAGAGATCAAAGAAATGTTCCATAAAACGTTGTTTCTTTCATTCATGTATTGGATCTCATCAAATGAAAATGAATCATTATTCTTTTTCTCAAAAGCCCTTATGACTTTTCGAAATGTAATGACTATAAGAGCTACTGATAATAATGATCCACATAAAAGAGCTGCATAGCCCAATACCATCATACTTACGTGCATCATTAACCAATGAGATTGTAGAGCGGGTACTAATATTACGGATTGATGCGTTTCAGTTAAAAAACCAGAAGTAGCAAAGCCTTGGGTAAAAATAACACTTGGCGCGGTTATTGCGCTTAAATGGTTTATATTTTTTTTTAAATACGGAACCATACAAATAATGGACAAACTCCATGAAAGAAAAATTAATGATTCGTATAAATCACTTAAGGGTAAATGTCTCGAATAAATCCAACGAGTAACTAATAATCCTGTTATACAGACAAAAGTAGTTTTTATGCCCTTTTCTGATGAATCATATAGTCCTGCGCTTTCATTAATTAATAAGATTATCAAACGAATTGAAATTACAATTGAAACAACCGAAAAAGATATATGAGTTAATATATGCTCTAAACTTGAAAATATCATAAAAAAATTTTTAAAATAAAAAAGGGGGGATTCTCGAAATTATAGGAATGGAAATCGGGAATTGAATTCATTATAGGACTTACTCTTTTATAAGATGCCATGCCGCCACTCGGACTCGAACCGAGATGCTCTAGCACTGCTTCCTAAGAGCAGCGTGTCTACCGATTTCACCATAGCGGCTTGTTCGAAATCATAATAACCTATTTTTATTTAATCGTCTAGGTAAAAGTACTCAATCATTCAATATTTTTTAGTTTTATAGGAAACATTTAAATTCATGAATAAAGAAATTGATGAATCAAAACTCGTTTTAAAAATAGTGATTTAAAACGTATTCCCAATAATAATCCTTATTTTTTATTATTTAATTTAATATTTCGATAATATTTAAAGTGTTAAGTTTATTTAACTTAACAATGGAGTTCTTATAGTTTATACTCTCCTAAAAATAAAAAAAAAAAAAGGAAAAAAAAAAGGATTTTTATCGATCACAATTTCATGAATACATACAATAGAATAAAAATTGACATACCTTTGTATTAATACTTAGAGTTTTCGCTGTGTAGAGAATTTGTGTTACTATTTAGAAAATTAATTAAATTAATTAAATTGGGTTTGGGTTAGCTATTGGGCGTATCATATAATAAAAAAGTTTCGATTTCTATCGTAATTGGACCGTACTTTAAAGTAAAATAACCCGTTCTAAATTAATACATATATTGATCTATCTTCCCCAGCCCAAGCAACTATAGGATTCGTTTTTTATTTTTGATGACCAAAATTGATACATTTCTCGTATAAAATATCCATTGATAAAAACTTCTTGTCCCATTTAGGTGGATATTTTATACGAGGTATATAAGGTATATATATAAGGATAAGGAGTATATATATTGATAATTATTTTTTTTTAATGATTGTTCAGAAAATTACAAAAGAAATTTGAAACTTAAAAAATGAGTTTCAACAACTCATTAATTTGGATTAAAAATCTTATATTTGTTGTTCTATAAAAAATAGTATATATATAATATATAATAAAAAATATAAAAAGACAAAACTTTACTAAAAAGACAGCTGAAACTTTAGATCTTGTATTTATTCTTTTTTTTGTTTGACAAAAAAAATATCATTTTAAAAATAAAGTATACAAAATAATTCTTATTTTACATACCAAAATAGCAAAACGAATTCAATTTAATATTTATCCATTCAAAACATTAAGGAATGGGAATCATTACTTTTTATTTTTTATTATAATTATTTATTATTTTAATTTCTTTTTTAAGTATAATTAAAAATTATTCTATTATTATATATAATAGAATAATATAAAAGATAATAGAATAATATAAAAGATAATAGAATAATAATAAAATAATAAAAGAATAATCTAAATTATTATATATAAATTAGATATATAAGATATATAAATATATAAATTAGAAACGAAATTAAAAAGAAAACTATACTTTTTTTAGAACTTTTTTTAGAGTCAGAGATAGATTCAGACTATTCCAATGTTTAATTATTTATTTATTTCTTGTTGTACAAAAAACTTTTTGAATTCCCTGTAGAAAGCGATTTCGCTAACGAAAAAGCTTTCAATGCTACCCAATACCCCTCCATTTTCCAAATATTTTTACGAATTCGTTTTTTTGATATAGAAGTGCGTTTTTTTGGAACTGCCATTAAAAAATTATGATAGAGTATTCATTTCTATAGTTGGATGTGAAAGACATCTATTGTTCAAAACCAATTGTTCTTTACTTACTATATAATTCTATATAATTATATAATTATCTATTTCTAGTATATAATTATCTATTTATAGTCTAAATTATACTCTCTTCATAAAAAAATACAAAAATATAAACCAAAGTGGTTGTTCCTTTATATTGTTTATTTTCATCGTGCTATATTTATACATGTAATAAAATACATCAAAAAGTTTAAGAAACCAACCCTTAATTTTTTTTATATTAATTGCTTAATTAGTCAAACGCGAAAAAAGAGTGCACCTAATTAAAATTTTCAAAATTCAAATGAGACTCGTAGTTAATGTGTTAAAGTATACATCATTTAAAAAAAAAAGTAAGTATTTCTTTTTCAATAGTAGCTTGGTCATCTCATTTGACCAATTTAAACTTCTTGATTTGAAATATTTTGTTTGAAGTATTTGGAAAAAATTTATAATAATTAAGAATATAAAATTTTATTTTAGTTTTACATATCTTAATTTTTTTTTATTAACAGATTCCTTTCAAAAAAAAATAAGAGCTGGTGAATCAGAAACAGTTAATTAATAATTAAGAATAAAAGATTTTTATTTATTTATTTTTATGGAATATACATATCAATATTCATGGATCATACCTTTCATTCCAGTTATAATTCCTATATTAATAGGAGTGGGACTTCTCCTTTTCCCGAAGGCAACAAAAAATCTTCGCCGCATGTGGGCTTTTCCTAGTGTTTTATTGTTAAGTATAGTTATGATTTTTTCAGCCAATCTGCCTATTCAGCAAATAAATAACAGTTATATCTATCAATATGTATGGTC